TAATATTTTTATATATTTATATAAAAATTTATTTTGATTGGTGTTATATATATATATATATATAATAAAAATTTAATATATATATTTAATTTAATAATATATACATATATATAAATATATTAAATAATTATATAATTAAATATTAAATATAATATATTATTGTTTTATATTAATGATAATTATTAATAATATTTTATTTTTATTATGAATTAATATTGTTTATATTTTCTATTAATTTTAAATATTAATGTTACTAAAAATTGATTAATATACAAAAAAAAAAAAAAAAAATATTATATTAATAATTCTATTTAAAAAATTTTAATAATAGATAAAAATTTATGATTTTTCGAGTTTATAAATAGTTTGTTTTATATGCAAATTTTAGCATATATTTTTAATTATTTTAATAATAATTTTTAATTATTTGCAGTAATTAAAATTAAAAATTTAAGAAATTAAGATTTAGTAATACTTAAATTATTAACAAATTTTGTGCCAGCAGTTGCGGTTATACAAGAAATTAAATAAACTTTTTTAGATTTAATTAAAAATTTAAATTTTATTAAATTAAACATTAAATTATTAGGTAAAATTTTAATTTAATTAAAAATTTAAATTTTATTTTTGATTTAATAAATTTTTGAATTAAACTAGGATTAGATACCCTATTATTAAAAACTTAATTTAAAATTCTAAAATATTAAATAATTAATTATTGAAACTTAAGTAATTTGGCGGTATTTTAGTTCATTTAGAGGAATCTGTTTAGTAATTGATATTCCACGAATTAATTTACTTAATTTATTATTTTATATATCGTTGTTAAAAAAATATTTTTAAATAAAAAATAATATTTAAAAATTAAAAAAATTAAAGTAAATCAGATCAAGATGTAGATTATAATTAAGTTTATAATGGATTACAATAAAATTATTTAAAAATGAATGTTATTTTGTAAAATTTAATTGAAAGTGGATTTAAATGTAATTTTATATATTTTTTTAAAATGATTTAAAATTAAAATATGTACATATTGCCCGTCGCTTTCATTTTAAAGTTGAAATAAGTCGTAACAAAGTAGAAGTACTGGAAAGTGTTTCTAGAAAGACAAATTAGAGCTTGAAAAATAAGTATTTCATTTACATTGGAAAGATATTATATTTAATTAATTTGATGGGGGTTAAATTAATAAAATAAATAATAATAAAAAAATTTTTAATTATATTTAATGGGGGTTAAAGTATAATTTAAGAAAAAATTTTTATATTTATAGTTCAATAGTATTGTGAAAGAATTTTGAAATATTTTTGAAAATTTAATTTTTTATAAAGTAAATTTTAATTGTTGTATCTTGAGTATCAGAGTTTATTAATAATTTTTTTTTGTTAAAAATTTCTCGAATTTAAAAGAGATAATTAATTAATAAAGTTATTGTTTTATAAATATTTTAAATAATTAATTTGAAATGAAATGTTAATCGTTTTTAAATATATCTAGTTTTTTTAGAAATAAATTTAATTTAGAATTTTTTATTATAAACCCCAATTAATTGGGGTTTATAATTTGAAAAATTTAATATTTTAAGGGATAAGCTTTAAATTAAATTTTTATAATAATTATTGTTTATTTTAAAATTTTTAAAATTTATATTGTTTATAAATTATATTTTTTTATAAAAAATTTTATTAATAAAAAAATTTTTAATTATAAGTTTAATTTTTTATAAAAAAATAATTTTTAATAAATTAAAGTAAGATATAATGATAAAATTAGTATAAATATATATATATATATATATATATATAATTATTTGATAATTAATAAAAAGGAATTCGGCAAATATTTATATTCACTTGTTTATCAAAAACATGTCTTTTTGAATAATGATTTAAAGTCTAATCTGCCCACTGATTTAATTAAAGGGCTGCAGTATTTTGACTGTACAAAGGTAGCATAATCAATAGTCTTTTAATTGAAGACTTGTATGAATGATTTGATGAAATATAATCTGTCTCTTTTTTATAATTTGAATTTAATTTTTTAGTCAAAAAGCTAAGATTTAATTAAAAGACGAGAAGACCCTATAGAGTTTTATTTTTTTTTAAATTTAATTTATATATTAAAATTAATATATTAATTTATTAAAAAATTTTATTGGGGTGATAAAAAAATTAAATAAACTTTTTTATTTTAATTACATAAATTAATGATTTTTTGATCCATAATTTATGATTATAAGAAAAAATTACCTTAGGGATAACAGCGTAATTTTTTTTTTTAGTTCAAATAAGAAAAAAAGTTTGCGACCTCGATGTTGGATTAAGATAAAATTTAAATGTAGAAGTTTAAAATTTTTGATCTGTTCGATCATTAAAATCTTACATGATCTGAGTTCAAACCGGTGTAAGCCAGGTTGGTTTCTATCTTTAGTAATTTAAAATATTTTAGTACGAAAGGATTAAATATTTAAAATAAATTTTATTAGAAAGGAATTTTATTAAGGGAAATTATTTATATATTTAATTTATAATAATAAAATAATTTTATTAATTTAGACTATTTTGACAGAAAAAATGTAATGATTTTAGAAGTCATAAATATATAAATTATTTATATATATAGTAAATGATTTTATTAGATTATATTAATATTTTAATTGGTTATTTATTTTTAATTGTTGGGGTTTTAATTGGAATTGCTTTTTTAACATTAATGGAACGTAAGGTATTGGGCTATATTCAAATTCGTAAAGGGCCTAATAAATTAGGAGTTTTAGGGTTATTGCAACCTTTTTCTGATGGTCTTAAGTTATTTAGCAAAGAACAAATTTATTTAAATTATTCAAATTATTTATCTTATTATTTTTCTCCAATTATTAGTTTTATTTTATCTTTATTGCTTTGGTTAATAATTCCTTATTATTTTAATTTGATTAGATTTAATTTGGGGATTTTATTTTTTTTTTGCTGTACAAGATTGGGGGTTTATACTATTATAATTGCTGGTTGGTCTTCTAATTCTAATTATTCTTTATTAGGGGCTTTACGTTCAGTCGCTCAAACTATTTCTTATGAAGTAAGATTAAGTTTAATTTTATTATCTTGTGTTATTTTAATTATAGATTTTAATTTAATAAATTTTAATTATTATCAGTCTTTAATTTGATTTATTTTTTTGATAGTTCCATTAAGAATTTGTTTTATTTCTTCTAGATTAGCAGAAACTAATCGTACTCCTTTTGATTTTGCTGAGGGGGAGAGAGAGTTAGTTTCAGGCTTTAACACAGAGTATAGAAGAGGGGGATTTGCTTTAATTTTTTTAGCTGAGTATTCTAGTATTTTATTTATAAGTTTAATTTTTAGAATTATTTATTTAGGGGGCTATTATTTAAATTTAATTTTTTATTTAAAGTTGGTTTTTATTTCTTTTCTTTTTATTTGAGTTCGAGGAACTTTACCTCGTTATCGTTATGATAAATTAATGTATTTATCTTGGAAAGTTTATTTACCTGTTTCTTTAAATTATTTATTATTATTTATTGGATTGAAAATTTTTTTATTTATTTAGTTAAGAAAGTAATTTATTTTTAGTATAAATTAATAGAATATTTTTCTTTCTTAAGTTTTCAAAACAAATGCTTATTTACAAGCTCATTAATTATAAATTAAAAATTATTTTATCTCAAAATTTATTAATTATTGGGTTAATAATAAAATAAGAAAAATATAAAATAGTTAGTAATTGACCAGTTAAAATATAGGGGGTTTCTACTGGTCGTATTCCAATTCATGTTAATAAAATTACTGTAGTTACTATAATTCAAAATATTATTTGATTAATGGGGTAAAATTGAATTCCTTGGATTTTTTTGTTAAATGTAAATGGTAAAGTAATTAAAATTAAGATTGATATTACTAAAGCAATTACTCCTCCTAATTTATTTGGAATTGAGCGTAAAATTGCATAAGCAAATAAAAAATATCATTCTGGTTGAATGTGGATGGGGGTGACTAATGGATTAGCAGGGATAAAGTTATCAGGGTCCCCTAATAAATATGGATTAATTAAAATTAATGAAATTAATAAAATTAATAAAATAATAATTCCAATTAGGTCTTTGAAAGTAAAAAATGGATGAAAGGGGATTTTATCAATATTTCTATTAATCCCTAAAGGATTGTTAGACCCTGTTTGGTGAAGGAATAATAAATGAATTATGGTTATCATTAAAATAATAAATGGCAAAAGAAAATGGAAAGAGTAAAATCGGGTTAGTGTTGCATTATCAACAGCAAATCCCCCTCAAATTCATTGAGTTAGTATTGTTCCTAAATATGGAATAGCAGATAGTAAATTGGTAATTACTGTAGCACCTCAGAAAGATATTTGTCCCCAAGGTAATACATATCCTATAAAAGCTGTTGCTATTAAAATAAATAAAATAATTACTCCTACTATTCAAGTATATTTTAAATTAAATGATTCATAATAAATTCCTCGCCCAATATGAAGGTAAATACAAATGAAAAATAAAGAAGCCCCATTAGCATGTAAAGTTCGAATTAATCATCCATAATTTACATTTCGACAGATATAATTTACACTATAAAATGCTAGTTCAATATTAGCTGAATAATATATAGTTAGGAATAATCCTGAGATAATTTGAATAATTAAACATATTGCTAGTAAAGATCCGAAATTTCATCAAGATGAAATATTTGAGGGGGAAGGTAGGTCGATTAATGAATTATTAATAATTTTGATAATTGGGTGAGTTTTTCGTAATAATTTAAATTTATTTTTCATTAATTAATTAATTAGATCGTAATGGCCCATAGAAAATATTAGTAATTTTAACTACAGCTAGTAATGTGATAAATAAATAAATAATTAATATTAATATTAATAAATAAGTTTGTTTATTGTATAATTTTGTTAAATTAAAGTTATTATTGTTATTTATGAAGAATAAATTATTATATAGGTTATTTATTTCAAATGAATTAAATTTTAGTTTTAAGGGATTTAATTTGTTTAAGTAAAATAAAATTAAGTAAAAAATAATATTGATTAATAAAAAAGTTATAATTAATAAAATTAATTTATTTTTAGGGTAAATTTTAAATATTTCATTTGATGCTATTCTTGACACATAAATAAATAATACTAATAATCCTCCTAAAAACGTTAAGAATAAAATATAAGAAAATCAGTAAGTAAAAATATATAATCCTGAAGTTAAACAAATAAGTATAGTTTGGATTAAAATTAACAATCCTATTGATATTGGATGTTTTATAAAAAATATATAAAATGAGATATAAATTATTAAGGTGGTTAAAATTAAGTTTATTACAAAGAATAGTTTAACTAAAAATAATAATTTTGGAGATTATTGATAAAGAATTTTTTTTTCTTTGAAGTTTTTAAAATATAATATTTATTATTGGTTTACAAAACCAATGTTTTATTTAAACTATAAAAACTATTAATGTTAAATATTTTAATTATTTTTATTATATTTATAGTTGGTAATATAATTTTTGTCTCTAAACATAAACATTTATTAATTATTTTATTAAGTTTAGAGTTTATTGTTTTAAGAATTTATTTATTATTATTATTATATTTAAAATATATTGAGTTTGATATATATATATTGATAGTTTTTTTAGTGTTTTCGGTTTGTGAGGGGGCATTAGGGATTTCTATTTTAGTTTCAATAATTCGAAGACATGGAAATGATTATTTTCAAAGTTTTAGTATTTTATAATGTTAAAATTTTTAATTATAATATTATTTATAATTCCTTTATGTTTTTTTAATAATGTATTTTGATTGGTTCAGATGTTAATTTTTATGGTTATATTTTTATTTATAAATTTAACTATTAATATTATAAATTATTGTAATTTAAGATATATGATAGGCTGTGATGTTATTTCTTTTGGTTTAATTTTATTAAGAATTTGAGTTTGTGGGATAATAATTATAGCTAGTGAAAATTTATATAAGTTTAAAAATTTTGAAATATTTTTTCTTTTTAATATTATTTTTTTAATAATTATATTATATTTAACTTTTTCTGTAATAGATTTGTTTATGTTTTATATATTTTTTGAGGGTAGTTTAATTCCTACCTTAATGTTAATTATTGGTTGAGGGTACCAGCCGGAGCGAATTCAGGCGGGCCTTTATCTTTTATTTTATACTTTATTTGTTTCTTTGCCTTTATTAATAGGAATTTTTTATATTTTTGAGGAAAGAAAAAGAATAAAAATTTATTTTTTAAAATTTTTTAATGTAAATATATATTTATTATATTTTTCAATAATTTTAGCATTTTTAGTTAAAATACCTATATATTTTGTTCATTTATGATTACCTAAAGCTCATGTTGAGGCTCCTGTTTCAGGGTCTATAATTTTAGCGGGGATTATATTAAAATTAGGGGGCTATGGTCTTTTACGAGTAATAATTTTTATTCAGGAAATTTCTTTAAAGTTAAATTTTATTTGGGTGATTATTAGTTTAGTGGGGGGATTTTATATTAGTTTAAGGTGTTTATGTCAAATTGATATAAAATCGTTAATTGCTTATTCTTCTGTAGCTCATATAGGACTTGTGATTGGGGGTATTATGACAATAAATTATTGAGGATATTTAGGGTCTTATGTTTTAATAATTGGTCATGGTTTATGTTCATCAGGAATATTTTGTTTAGCCAATATTAATTATGAGCGTTTATCAAGACGAAGTTTATTTATTAATAAAGGAATAATAAATTTTATACCTTCTTTAAGCATATGGTGATTTTTGTTATTATCTTCAGCTATAGCTGCCCCTCCTTCTTTAAATTTAGTAGGGGAAATTAGTTTGATTAATAGTTTAATGGGTTGATCTTATATAACAATAATTAATATAATATTAATTTCTTTTTTTAGAGCAGGTTATTGTTTATATTTATATTCTTATACTCAACATGGCAGGTATAATATAAGATTATATAGCTTTTATACTGGGGTTTCGCGAGAATATTTATTATTATTATTACATTGGTTTCCTTTAAATATTTTAATTTTAAAAATTGATTATTTTATAATTTGATTATATTTAAATAATTTAATTTAAAATATTGATTTGTGGGGTCAAAAATATGATTGAAAATCATTTTAAGTTATAAATAAAATGTTTTCTATTTGCTTTATTTCTTCCTTCTTTTTATTTTTTTTTTTTTTAATTAATTTTTTTTTTACTTTATATTTTATTTTAAATGATATAGTAATTTTTATAGAATGGGAGTTAATTTCTTTTAACTCTATGAATATTGTGATATCTTTATTATTTGATTGAATGTCTTTTATGTTTATAATATTTGTTAGTTTAATTTCTTGCTCTGTTATTTATTATAGAAAGAGATATATAAGTTCAGAAATAAATTTGAATCGTTTTATTTTGTTGGTTTTATTGTTTATTATATCTATGATTTTTTTAATTATTAGTCCTAATATTATTAGAATTTTATTAGGTTGAGATGGGTTAGGATTAGTTTCTTATTGTTTAGTTATTTATTATCAAAATTTAAAATCTTATAATGCTGGCATGTTAACTATACTATCTAATCGAATTGGGGATGTTTTTATTTTGATGGTTATTTCTTGGATGGTTAATTATGGTAGTTGAAATTATATTTTTTATTTAAATTTTATAATTAATGATGTTGAAATATTAATTATTAGAGGTTTAATTATTGTTGCGGGGATAACTAAAAGAGCTCAAATTCCTTTTAGATCTTGGCTACCTGCAGCTATAGCTGCTCCTACTCCTGTCTCAGCTTTAGTTCACTCATCTACTTTAGTTACTGCAGGAGTTTATTTATTAATTCGTTTTAATTTATTATTAATAGATATATTTTTTTTAAAATTATTATTATTATTTTCAAGTTTGACAATATTAATAGCTGGTATTTCTGCTAATTATGAGTTTGACTTAAAAAAAATTATTGCTTTATCTACTTTGAGACAATTGGGATTAATAATAAGAGTTTTAAGAATAGGATTACCTGATTTGGCTTTTTTTCATTTATTAACTCATGCTATATTTAAAGCTTTATTATTTATATGTGCTGGTACAATTATCCACTTAATAAATGACAATCAAGATATTCGTTTAATAGGGGGTTTAGGTTTATATATTCCTTTGACTTCTTTATGTATAAATATTTCAAATCTAGCATTATGTGGGATTCCCTTTTTAGCAGGGTTTTATTCTAAGGATTTAGTTTTAGAGATAGTAGTAATAAGAAATTTAAATATTTTAATTTTTTTTTTATATTATTTTTCTATAGGTTTAACTATATTTTATACTATTCGTTTATTAATGTATTTAATATTAAATAATTATAATTTATTAAGTATTTATAATTTGTTTGATGAGGATTATATTATATTAAAAAGAATATTTATATTATTGTTTATAAGAGTAGTTACTGGTAGAATTTTAAGATGATTAATTTTTTCTATCCCCTACATGATTTATTTGCCCTTAAATTTAAAATTAATGATTTTATATGTTAGATTTTTAGGGGCTTGCATGGGGTATTTAATTAGTAAAATAAGTATTTATTCTTCAAATAAATTTTTAATATTTTATGAATTAAGATTATTTATAAGTTTAATATGATTTATGCCAAATTTATCAACCTATGGATTAAATTATTATTTTTTAAGGATTAGACAAAATATAATTAATAAAATTGATATAGGTTGAAGAGAATTGTATAGAGGTCAAGGTATTTTTTATATTATTAAAAAATATTCAGTTTTTAATATATATATTCAAATGAATAATTTAAAAATTTATATGTTTAGATTTATTTTATGAATAATATTTATATTTTTATTAGTTATTATTTTAAATTATTTAAATAGCTTAAATTTAAGAGTTTAATATTGAAGATATTAGGGTGATTTTATAATCTTTAAATATTTATAAAACTAATTTTTTTATTTTTACAATGAAAATGTAATGTTTTAATTTAAACTATATAAATTAAAAATTAGAAATATTAATGATATTGTTCACTATAAATTAAGTTAGCAGCTTGATTTGTTGAATATTTCTTTTTAATTGGAAACAGGATTTCAATAATATCATTAACAGTGATACACCTCTATTTTGGTTTCAATTAAAAATAAGGAGTAGCTTACTCTTTCTTTTAAGTCGAAATTAAATGCAAAATAATTGCTTCTTACTTACTTACTTAATTAATATAATAAGATAAATTAGTAATATACTAATATTTTTTGAGTGCAAATCAAATGTTTTATAAACTATAATCCTAATTTAGTTAGTTCAATTTAATATATTTTGATTTCATTCATGATATAAGCCAATTAAAAGAATAATTATAAAAAATAATCTAGTTTTTATTCAAATTATTAAATTTACTATTTTAAAAGTGAAAATTATTGGAAAAATTAAAGCAATTTCTACATCAAAAATTAAAAAAATTACTGTAATTAAAAAAAAATGTAATGAAAATGGGTTTCGCGCTGAAGATTTAGGGTCAAATCCACATTCAAAAGGTGAGCATTTTTCTCGATCTTTAAATGATTTTTTTGAAATAATTATTGAAAATAGTATTAAAATATTTGAAATAATGATAGTAATTATAGAAATTATTATTATTAAAATAATTATTTATATTAATTAAAATTTAAACTTTTTGATTGGAAGTCAAATATACTAAATATATTATATAAATAATTAATTACCTCATCAATAAATAGAAATATATAAAAATAGTCATACTACATCAACAAAATGTCAATATCATGCTGCAGCTTCGAATCCAAAATGATGTTTATTAGAAAAGTGATTAAAAATATGTCGAATAAAACAAATTAATAGAAAAATTGTTCCAATAATTACATGAAGTCCATGAAATCCTGTTGCCATAAAAAATGTTGACCCATAAATTCTATCGGCAATAGTAAAAGGGGCTTCTAAATATTCATATGTTTGAAGAATTGTAAAATAAATTCCTAATAGAATAGTAATAAATAAACTTTGTTTAACTTGGGAGAAGTTATTTTCTATTAATGCATGATGGGCTCAGGTTACTGTTACCCCTGAAGTAATTAAAATAATTGTATTTAATAAAGGAATTTGGAATGGGTTAAATGGGATAATATTAGAAGGAGGTCATATAACTCCAATTTCAATGTTTGGGGATAGGCTTCTATGAAAAAAGGCCCAAAAAAAGGAAATAAAAAAAAAAATTTCAGATACAATAAATAAGATTATTCCTCATCGTAGCCCCTTTGAGACAAGAATAGTATGTTTTCCTTGAAATGTTCTTTCTCGACAAATATCTCGTCATCATTGATATATAGTTAAAATAATGATTAAATATCCTAAAAATATTAAATTTATATTTAAATTATGAAATCATTTAATTATTCCCGCTATAAATGTTATTGTTCCAATAGCTCCTGTTAATGGTCAAGGGCTATAGTCTACTAAATGATACGGATGGTTGTGTGTTGACATTAGTTAACTTCACTAGAGTATAATGTTCTTAAAATAGAGATAACATAAGATTGAATAATAGCAACAGCTGATTCTAAAGTTAATAATAAAATTTGTAATAAAATTAAGATAATAATAAGATAATTAGGTATTATAATTCCAGTACTTCTTAATAAAGTTAGCAATAAATGTCCCGCTACTATATTGGCTATTAATCGAATTGCTAAAGTTCCTGGACGAATAATATTACTAATTGTTTCAATTAAAACTATAAAAGGCATTAAAATTCTTGGGGTTCCTTGAGGGATTATATGAATAAATATATGTTGGGAATTGTTTAATCAGCCATAAAATATGAATCTTAGTCATAAAGATAGAGTAATTGAGAGAGAGAGGGTTAAATGACTTGTTCTAGTAAAAATGTAAGGGAATAAACCTAAAAAATTATTAAATAAAATAAAAAAAAATAGTGAGATAAAAATAAATGTGGATCCTCTTAGACTATTAGGGCCTATTAAAGTTTTAAATTCTGAGTGTAATTTAGTAGTAATTATATTATAAAAAATAAATTGTCGATTAGGAATTAATCAAAATGAGTAATGAATAAATAATAACCCTAAGAATGTTCTTATTCAATTTAAAGAGATATTGAATAAGCTTGTTGAGGGGTCAAAAATTGAAAATAAGTTAGTTATCATTTTCAATTTAAGTTATAAATAAAATTTTTTCTAATTTTTTTATTTTTATTTTTAATATTATAAATATAATAATTTATAATATTAAATATAATAAAAATAAGAATAAAAAAAATAAATGAAATAATTCAGTTAATTGGTATTATTTGAGGAATAAAAGAATATTATATTAATAATAATTTAAATTTGACATATTTATGTTATAGGTTTAACTAATTCTTTAGATTTAGCATTTAATTTCATTAGAAGTAAATGTTAGTTTACTATAAAATGGTTTAAGAGACCAGTACTTACTTTCAGTCATCTAATGATGAATAATTGTTAATTCAATTAATAAAATTTTTAATTAAAATTCTTTCAATTACAATAGGTATAAATCTATGATTTGCCCCACAAATTTCAGAACATTGACCATAAAAAATTCCAGGCCGATTAATGAAAAAATTGGTTTGATTTAATCGACCTGGATTAGCATCTACTTTAACCCCTAATGAAGGAATAGTTCATGAGTGAATAACATCTGTTGCAGTAATTAAAATTCGAATTTGATTATTTATGGGTAAAATAACTCGATTATCTACATCTAATAAGCGAAAATTATTTTTTATTTCTGGTTGAATTATATAAGAATCAAATTCAATATTGTGAAAATCTGAATATTCGTATCTTCAATATCATTGATGTCCAATTGATTTTAGAGTTATTAAAGGATTGTTTAATTCATCTAGTAAATATAGTAAACGAAGAGAGGGGAAAGCAATAAAAATAAGAGTAATAGCTGGTAAAATAGTTCAAATTAATTCAATTATTTGTTCTTCTAATAAAAATCGATTAATAAACTTATTAAAAAAAAGAGATAATATTAAATAACTAACTAAAATAGTAATTATAATTAAAATAATTAGGGTATGATCATGAAAAAAAATAATTTGTTCTATTAAAGGAGAAACTCTATTTTGAAAATTTAAATTTGATCATGTTGCCATTTCTAAAAAAAGGATAAACCTTTATAAATGGGGTTTAAATCCATTACATATAATCTGCCATATTAGAAATTTCTTAAAATAGGAAGTTCATTATATGAATGTTCTGCGGGAGGTAAATTTTGTATTCATTCAATAGAAGAGGTTATATTTAATGGAAATAGGATTATTCGTTGATTGATTATTGATTCTCAAATAATTATCATTATTATTATTATTGATAATAAAGATATATAAGACCCAAAAGAAGAAATAATATTTCATGAGATATAACTATCAGGATAATCTGAGTAACGTCGTGGCATTCCTGCTAGTCCTAAGAAATGTTGAGGGAAAAATGTTAAATTTACTCCTAAAAATATTGAAATGAATTGAATTTTTAGCAAATAAGGATTAAGGGTTAAACCTGTAAATAAAGGATATCAATGAATGAATCCCCCAAAAATAGCAAATACAGCCCCTATAGAAAGAACATAATGAAAATGAGCAACAACATAATACGTATCATGTAATGTAATGTCAATCGAAGAGTTTGCTAAGATTACTCCTGTTAATCCCCCTACTGTAAATAAAAATACAAACCCTAAACTTCATAATATAGAGGGGCTATAGTTAATTTGGGTTCCATGAAGAGTTGCTAGTCAACTGAAAATCTTAATTCCTGTTGGAACTGCAATAATTATTGTAGCTGAGGTAAAATATGCTCGTGTATCAATGTCTATTCCTACAGTAAATATGTGATGAGCTCAAACAATAAATCCTAATAATCCAATAGCTATTATAGCATAAATTATTCCTAAATTTCCAAAAGTTTCTTTTTTACCTCTTTCTTGGGCAATAATGTGGGAAATTATTCCAAATCCAGGTAAAATTAAAATGTAAACTTCAGGATGACCAAAAAATCAAAATAAATGTTGGTATAAAATTGGGTCTCCTCCTCCAGCAGGATCAAAAAATGATGTATTTAGATTTCGGTCTGTTAATAATATAGTAATAGCTCCAGCTAATACTGGCAAAGAAAGAAGTAATAATAAGGCTGTAATACCTACAGCTCAAACAAATAATGGTATTTGATCAAATGATATATTTTTAATGCGTATATTAATAATAGTTGTAATAAAATTAATAGCTCCTAAAATTGAAGAAATACCTGCTAAATGCAATGAGAAAATTGCTAGATCTACAGAGGATCCTTGATGGGCGATATTAGCTGATAAAGGGGGGTAAACTGTTCAACCAGTTCCAGAACCATTTTCTACGATTCTACTTGAAATCAGTAAAGTTAATGATGGGGGTAATAATCAAAATCTTATATTATTTATTCGAGGGAAAGCTATATCAGGGGCTCCTAGCATTAATGGGACAAGTCAATTTCCAAATCCTCCGATTATAATAGGCATAACTATAAAAAAAATTATAATAAAAGCATGAGCTGTCACGATAGTATTATAAATTTGATCATCTCCAATTAGAGATCCTGGGTTTCCTAATTCAGTTCGAATTATTATTCTTAAAGATGTTCCCACTATTCCAGCTCAAATTCCAAAAATAAAATATAATGTTCCAATATCCTTATGATTAGTAGAATATATTCATTTTCGCTAAATAAAATAAAATGGCTGAGATAAATTAAGCGATAAATTGTAAGTTTATTTACGAGAAGAATTATTATTCTCTTTTATTAAAATAATTAGTCTTATATTCAATAATGATTTAAAATTGCAAGTTTTAAGGGGTAACAAAGAAAATTACTAAGGCTTAAAGAATTTTCTTTATAAATAATTTTGAAGATTATTAGTTTAATTTAACTTAAAACCTTATAGATAAAAAAAAGTTCTAAAAATTAATCCTAATAAAGAAATTAAACTTAAAAAATTAATGTTCTTAAAATAATTATTTTTAATAAAAATTTTAAATCATTTTAATTTTAGGTAGTTAAATATAACACATGAATAAATAATTCGAATATAAAAAAATAAAGTAATTAGGCTTATTATAATAAAAATAAATGAAATAATATAAAATTTATTAAAAATTATAAAATTAATAATTATTCATTTAGGGAAAAATCCTAGGAAGGGGGGTAAACCTCCTATAGAAAGAAAATTTATAAATAAGATAAATTTTATTAGAAAATTTATATTATAAATGAATAATTGATTAATAAAATAAATATTTATGATATAAAATATAAAACACATAATTCTAATTAAAAAAGAGTATAAAATAAAATATATTAATCATAATGATTCACTAATTAAAATTGAAAATATTATTCATCCTAAATTATTAATTGATGAAAAAGATATTAATTTTCGTAAAGAGGTTTGATTAATTCCTCCAATAGCACCAATAATAGTATTTATTAATATAATTATTATTAAAAAATTTTTATTTAAGTAATAAGACAATAAAATTATGGGGGTAATTTTTTGTCAGGACATTAAAATAAAACAATTTAATCACGATATACCTTCAATAATATTGGGGAATCAAAAATGAAAAGGGGCTGATCCTATTTTTATTAGCAGGGATGAATTAATTAAAATAGAAAAAAAGTTATTAATTTCAAAATTTTTAATTAAAATTAATTTTAATAAAATAGTAAATAAAAAATTAATTGAGGCAATAGATTGAATAAGAAAATATTTAATTGCTGTTTCAGAGGATAATAAATTATTTGAGTTAGAAATTAGGGGGATAAATCTGAGTAAATTAATTTCTAATCCAATTCAGCAACCTATTCATGAATTAGAAGAAATAGAAATAAAAGTTCTTAATATTAAAATAAAAAAAAAAAATATTTTGTTAGAGTTAATGTTAAAAAAGATTAAAAATATTTTATGGTATGAAATAAATTATAAATTTATTTAAAATTAATTATTTAAAATATTTTTATAATTATAATTATAATTATATATATATATATATATATATTTTAGTGTAAGATGCACAATAATTTTTGATATTATTAGATAAAGTTTAATTCTTTAAAATATAATAAAGGTAATATATAATTACATTATTTATCCTATCAGAATAATCCTTTCTTCAGGCACTTTATTAATTTAATTTTTTAAAAAAAAGGATTTCTTTATATTTGGGGTATGAACCCAAAAGCTTAAATTTAGCTTATTTTTAA